TCAGAAAAGAAAGATTCAAACTTTCACCCTTGGCCCCCAAAGTCAAGATTATCGTTAAACTACCTTCTGGTCTTCTGCCATTCGCCAAAAGTAACTAGATCACATACTATGCTTAATCCACATTCACCTATCTCATGCAAAAGAGCATCAGATATGCTTAATCAGCATTATATACACTATCCCCATCCCTATGACACCCTATTATTAGTCCTCATATTATGATATACCACATACCCCTAACATACCTATATACTCCCCATACTATGATATACCCCATATCTATTACCCTCTATGCTTAATCAGCATTCATCGACATTCCCCATAAGATTTAACCTCATATTTAGATTTTCCTCAGGAAACATCAATTTCATGATAATTCTAAACCTGGCACACCCCATACTTGCTTAACATACTGATATTAATCGAGCATATAGTTACACTGATACCCTCTAAAATCTAACATCCATATACGATTATCCAATAACTCGTGTGGGCGGTAAGAAATAACCAATCCTTGAATATAAGATTAACGGTAAACGGTTTGTAGGACGGAACTGAAGACTCCCCTCAAATTGCTTAAAATTGGCAACTGGTTAATGGTGTAGGTACATACACTACTTTGCCGCGTCAAGATTTACTAGAAGGCGGTTGGTATCTTTTTTTTTGGGGGATCTTGAAGCTTAATTATTAGTACGCTTCGCATCCGCTCTGGCGATCAACAAGCCGAACTCTATTCCTCTGATTGCGCACCCCTCGACCTCTCACCCTAACCTACCAAAATTTGGGTATACGACCAGTTTGTAACCAAATAATACTTTTGCCTGGGTATATCAATCGCTATTTAGGATTCCATACATCGTAGGATCACATGAGTTTAAAGAAGACATATTACTCCTCATTACTGAAGGGAGCAGGGATTAATGAATGAGTTAGTATGCATGTCACTATTTACCCCAATCGGCACCTTTTCGGACATATTTCTTGAAAAAAAGCCCTAAATAAATAACGCACCCACGGGCCGGGGCGTTACTAAATAAAAATATAAATAAATTTCTCAAAAGACGTTTTTTGAGCTAAACCCCCTACCCCCTTAATAACAGGAATGTTAGAGCTTTTAAAAATAAACCTGAATTGGATAAGAAACCTCAGGTCATATAGTCGCTGGAATAAAAATAAATTTCTCAAAATAAGGTTTTTTGAGCTAAACCCCCTACCCCCTTAATATCAGGAATGTTAGAGCTTTTAAAAATAAACCTGAGCTGGTATAAGAAACCTCAGGTCATATAGTCACTGGAACAAAAATAAATTTCTCAAAAATAAAATTTTTTGAGCTAAAACCCCCCCTACCCCCCCAAAAGCCATACATTCGTATATGTCTCGTCAAACCCCTAAACCGAGGACCGAGTACAGCTTTTTTTTATAGCGAGTGAAAACGCGCACTATACATTGTAACACGTTTTTTTTTTGCAAAACATGCGTAGCTTATTGAAAGCATAGCACTGAAAATGCTATGATGTGAAGTAAAATTCTCCGCGAGTACACAAGGTTTGGTCCTAGCCTCAGTATTATTTTCAACTAAACTTACACATGCAAGTTTCCGCATCCCAGTGAGAATGCCCCTACTCATCCTTTAAGAAATCAGGGAGCAGGTATCAGGCACGCCTTCATCAGCCCAAAACACCTTGCTTAGCCACACCCCCAAGGGACTTCAGCAGTGATTAATATTAAATAATAAACGAAAGTTTGATCTAGTTAAAGTTATCAGAGCCGGCCAACCTCGTGCCAGCCGCCGCGGTTATACGAGCAGCCCAAATTAATGAAACAACGGCGTAAAGAGTGTATAAGAAAAACCTTACCCTATTTAAAGCTAAAAAAGTGCTTAACTGTTATACGTGCCCGCACCAATGAAAAACAATTACGAAAGAAACTTTATAAAAATCAAGGCCTCTTAAAACACGATAGCTAAAAACCAAACTGGGATTAGATACCCCACTATGTTTAGCCCTAAACCTAGGTGTTTAACTACCCAAACACCCGCCAGAGAACTACAAGCGCCAGCTTGAAACCCAAAGGACTTGGCGGTGCCTTAGAACCCCCTAGAGGAGCCTGTTCTAGAACCGATAATCCCCGTTTAACCTCACCACCCCTTGCTCTTTCAGCCTATATACCGCCGTCGCCAGCTTGCCCCCTGAGGGATAAACAGCAAGCACAAAGAATTAAACTCCAAAACGTCAGGTCGAGGTGTAGCATACGGGATGGGAAGAAATGAGCTACATTTTCTATCAAGACTAACAGATAAATAATGAAATTAAACTTGAAGTTGGATTTAGTAGTAAGATATAAATAGTATATTAATCTGAAAATGGCTCTGAGGCGCGCACACACCGCCCGTCACTCTCCTCAACAAGATAATTAAATTTATAATAAAAAAACTTCCTAACAAGAGGAGGCAAGTCGTAACATGGTAAGCGTACTGGAAAGTGCGCTTGGAATCATAATGTAGCTAAAAAGTATAGCACCTCCCTTACACAGAGGAAATATCCGTGCAAATCGAATCATTTTGAACTTTATAGTTAACCCAACATTTTTCCCCAAAATTATAATTAAACCCAAATGATTACATGAAAATTAACCAAAACATTTATTATTCCTAGTATAGGTGATAGAAAAGAAAAAATTGGAGTTATAAATTTAGTACCGCAAGGGAAAACTGAAAGAGTAATGAAATAATTCATTAAAGTATTTAAAAGCAAAGATTACACCTCGTACCTTTTGCATCATGGTCTAGCTAGTCAAACCAGACAAAGCGCACTTAAGCCTGCCCCCCCGAAACTAAATGAGCTACTTCAAGACAGCAAACACGTGCCAACCCTTCTCTGTAGCAAAAGAGTGGGAAGATCTTCAAGTAGAGGTGATAGACCTACCGAGTTTAGTGATAGCTGGTTAGTTAGGAAAAGAATTTTAGTTCTACGTTAATCTCTCTTACACTCTCCTTTAAACTATTATTATAAAGAACAAGAAGAGATTAATAGCTATTCAAAAGGGGTACAACTCTTTTGAAAAAGGATACAACCTTAACAAAGTCGGATAAAGATTATATTAAATAAGGAATTTATTCATGTGGGCCTAAAAGCAGCCATCTTAATAGAAAGCGTTATAGCTCTAATAAATTATAAGCCTATTATACAAATAAACAATCACAATCCCCTTTTTTTACTAACTTATTTTATTTAATAAAAGAATTTATGCTAGAATGAGTAACAAGAAATAGAATTTCTCCTTTTACAAGTGTATGTCAGAAAGAACAAATCACTGACAATTAACGACCCCAGACTGAGGGAATTATTTACCCACAGAATAAACGAGAAAAACAAATAATAAAACATCGTTAATCCTACACAGGAGTAAAATAAGGAAAGATTAAAAAAGAAGGAAGGAACTCGGCAAACATAAATTCCGCCTGTTTACCAAAAACATCGCCTCCTGAACCCCAAGTATAGGAGGTCCCGCCTGCCCTGTGACATTAGTTCAACGGCCGCGGTATCCTGACCGTGCAAAGGTAGCGTAATCACTTGTCTTTTAAATGAAGACCTGTATGAAAGGCATCACGAGATTTTACCTGTCTCCCTTCTTCAATCAGTGAAATTGATCTGCCCGTGCAGAAGCGGGCATATAAACATAAGACGAGAAGACCCTATGGAGCTTTAAATAATATATTAATAAAAGGAATTTAGAACCCTCAGGGGATAAGAAATGGACTTAGCATAATAAAATTATTTTTGGTTGGGGCAACCACGGGGTATAACCTAACCCCCGTATCGATTGGGCAAAAAATGCCTAAAAAATAGAACGACAGTTCTATTTAATAAAATATTTAACGAGTAACGATCCAGAGATATCTGATTAATGAACCAAGTTACCCTAGGGATAACAGCGCAATCCTTTCCCAGAGTCCCTATCGACGAAAGGGTTTACGACCTCGATGTTGGATCAGGACATCCTAATGGTGCAACCGCTATTAAGGGTTCGTTTGTTCAACGATTAATAGTCCTACGTGATCTGAGTTCAGACCGGAGAAATCCAGGTCAGTTTCTATCTATGTAACCGTTTTTCCCAGTACGAAAGGACCGGAAAAACAGAGCCTCTGTTTTAAATATGCTCTATCTTAACCCTCTGTTAACCACTAAAAAGGACAATAAGAGATACCCCTCAGCCCAAAAAAAGGGTATTATTAAGGTGGCAGAGCCAGGCAATTGCAAAAGCCCTAAACCCTTTATATCAGAGGTTCAAATCCTCTCCTTAATAATGTTACAAACAATCTTACCTATTATTAATATCTTCATAATAATCATTCCAGTCCTACTAGCCGTGGCCTTCCTTACACTCATCGAACGAAAAGTACTAGGTTATATACAACACCGCAAAGGACCTAATATTGTAGGGCCTTATGGCCTTCTTCAACCTCTAGCAGACGGCTTAAAACTATTTATTAAAGAACCCATCCGCCCCTCAACCTCCTCCTCTTTTATATTCATACTAGCCCCAACCATAGCCCTCACTCTAGCACTAGTAATATGAATACCTCTCCCTATACCTTATCCTCTTCTAGATATTAACTTAACAATTTTATTTCTACTATCTATTTCAAGCCTAACAGTTTATTCTATTCTAGCCTCAGGTTGAGCCTCAAACTCTAAATATGCTCTAATAGGAGCATTACGAGCAGTTGCCCAAACTATCTCTTACGAAGTAAGTCTTGGCCTAATTTTACTATGCCTAATCCTTCTTACAGGTGGCTATTCCCTCCTATCCTTTAGTATCACACAAGAAAGTATTTGACTGCTAATCCCAGAATGACCCTTAGCTGCAATATGATATATTTCCACCCTAGCCGAGACTAACCGCGCCCCTTTTGATCTCACCGAAGGAGAATCAGAACTAGTCTCAGGCTTCAACGTTGAATATGCTGGAGGTCCTTTTGCCCTGCTCTTCCTAGCAGAATATGCCAACATTCTTATAATAAATACTTTATCTGCCATTCTATTTCTAGGCGCCCTACACAACCCCTTAATACCAGGACTTACCACCATCAACCTTATACTAAAAACAACTATCTTATCCTTAATCTTCTTATGAGTGCGAGCCTCCTATCCCCGTTTTCGCTATGATCAACTAATACACCTGATCTGAAAAAATTTCCTACCTCTTTCTCTAGCCCTAGTCTTATGACATATATCCCTACCTATCGCCATAGCAAGCCTCCCCCCCTCCATTTAATATAAGGATATATGCCTGAATTCAAGGACTACTTTGATAGAGTAGATAATAGAGGTTAAAGTCCTCTTATATCCTTAGAAAAATAGGATTCGAACCTACACAAAAGAGATCAAAACTCGTTATGCTTCCTTTACATTATATTCTAAGTAGAGTCAGCTAATTAAGCTTTTGGGCCCATACCCCAAACACGTTGGTTAAAATCCTTCCTCTACTAATGAACCCTTTGACTTTAACCATATTTATCCTAAGCCTGGGACTTGGAACAACAATCACATTCTCAAGCTCCCATTGACTACTTGCCTGAATAGGTCTAGAAATTAATACCATTGCTATCACCCCCCTAATAATTAAACAACAACACCCACGAGCCGTAGAAGCTACAACAAAATATTTCCTCACCCAAGCAACAGCCTCCGCACTACTTTTATTTGCAAGTATTACAAATGCCTGAGTAACAGGACAATGAAGTATCCTAGAAATAGAAAATAACACCGCAATCACACTAGTAACCTTAGCCTTAGCCCTAAAATTAGGCCTTGCCCCCCTACACTTTTGACTCCCAGAAGTACTCCAAGGCCTTGACTTAAAAACGGGCCTTATCTTGTCTACTTGACAAAAACTAGCCCCATTCATCATTCTAATTCAAATTTCTCCAGCACTAAACCCTCATATTATAATCACACTAGCTCTTCTATCAACTCTAATTGGGGGATGGGGAGGCTTAAATCAAACTCAACTACGAAAAATCCTAGCCTACTCATCAATCGCCCACCTAGGATGAATAACAATTATTCTGCACTATTCACCCAACATCGCTATCCTTAATCTACTAGTATACTTAATTATTACTTCCACAATCTTCTTATTATTTAATCTATTTAACTCAACAACAATCAACTCCATTTCAATAATAACAACAAAAAACCCAATCATTACCCCAATCATAATAATAACACTACTATCCCTAGGAGGCCTCCCACCCCTTACGGGCTTTATACCAAAATGATTAATCCTTCAAGAATTAGTATATCAAGAACTATTCCTCATTGCTACTATTATAGCTTTATCAACTCTTCTAAGCCTATTCTTTTACCTACGTCTAACTTACGCTACTGCCCTAACAATAACCCCTAATACAATAAACATAATAACCTCCTGAATAACAAAAAACAACCTAAAATTAACCCTCCCTATTATTATTCCCCTAGCCACAATAATTCTACCCCTTACCCCCTTATTCTTTTATATCCTACAATAGAGACTTAAGTTAAATAAACTAAAAGCCTTCAAAGCTTTTTATAGAAGTTCAACTCTTCTAGTCCCTGTTAAGATCTATAAGACTTTATCTCATATATTCTGAATGCAACCCAGACACTTTAATTAAGCTAAAATCTCTCTAGGTGAGTAAGCATCGATCTTACAAACTCTTAATTAACAGTTAAGTATTCAAACCACCGAACATCCACCTAGGGTCCTTCCTCTTCTCCTTTTTAGGGAGGAGAGGAGAAGAGAAAACCCTGGAAGGTCCTCCCTTCATTTCCGGAGTTGCAATCCGGTGTGAATTTCACTACAGGGCTTGGTATGAAGAGGTATCATCCTCTGTTTATGGATTTACAATCCACCGCCTAAACTCAGCCATCTTACCTGTGAACATTAATCGATGACTCTTTTCAACGAATCATAAAGATATCGGCACCCTTTACCTCCTTTTTGGCGCCTGAGCGGGTATAGTAGGCACTGCCCTTAGCCTGTTGATCCGAGCTGAACTAAACCAACCCGGCGCCCTAATGGGTGACGACCAGATCTATAATGTTATTGTCACTGCCCATGCTTTTGTAATAATTTTCTTCATAGTAATACCAATTATAATTGGAGGCTTTGGAAACTGACTCGTTCCTTTAATAATTGGAGCCCCAGATATAGCCTTTCCCCGAATAAACAACATAAGTTTTTGACTTCTTCCCCCCTCTTTCCTTCTACTCCTAGCCTCAGCAGGGGTAGAAGCAGGAGCCGGCACCGGATGAACTGTCTACCCCCCTCTAGCAGGTAACCTAGCACATGCCGGAGCATCCGTAGACCTAACCATCTTCTCCCTTCACTTAGCTGGAATCTCTTCAATTCTGGCCTCCATCAACTTCATTACTACTATTATTAATATGAAACCCCCATCAATTACCCAATATCAAACACCCCTATTCGTGTGGTCTATTTTAATTACTACAGTACTCCTCTTATTAGCTTTACCTGTTTTAGCAGCCGGTATTACCATATTACTCACGGACCGCAACCTAAATACTACATTCTTCGACCCAGCAGGAGGAGGGGATCCTATCTTATACCAACACTTGTTCTGATTCTTCGGACACCCCGAAGTGTATATCCTAATTCTGCCCGGATTCGGAATAATCTCTCACATCGTAACTTATTATTCAGGTAAAAAAGAACCTTTTGGTTATATAGGCATAGTATGAGCTATAATAGCTATTGGCCTATTAGGCTTTATTGTATGGGCCCACCATATATTTACCGTAGGGATAGATGTAGATACACGAGCCTATTTTACTTCCGCTACTATAATTATTGCCATCCCCACAGGTGTAAAAGTATTTAGCTGATTAGCAACCCTGCATGGAGGCACAATTAAATGAGACACTCCAATATTATGGGCCCTAGGTTTTATTTTCCTATTTACCGTAGGAGGGCTTACAGGAATTGTTCTTGCCAACTCTTCTCTAGATATTGTACTTCATGACACATATTACGTAGTTGCCCATTTTCATTATGTATTATCTATAGGAGCTGTTTTTGCTATTATAGCAGGATTAGTACACTGATTCCCTCTTTTCACAGGCTTTACCCTTCACGAAACTTGATCCAAAATCCATTTTGGCCTGATATTCCTAGGAGTAAATCTCACATTCTTTCCCCAACACTTCCTCGGACTTGCCGGTATACCCCGACGCTACTCTGATTACCCCGACGCATACACCCTTTGAAATACCGTTTCATCCATTGGGTCCCTAATTTCATTACTAGCTGTAATTCTATTCCTATTTATTTTATGAGAAGCCTTCGCCTCTAAACGTGTTCTCTCCCATGTTATAATACCTTCAACAAATGTCGAATGACTACATGGCTGCCCCCCTCCCCACCACACATTTGAAGAACCCGCCTTCGTCCAAATCCAGACAAACAAGAAAGGAAGGAATCGAACCCCCATTTTTTAGTTTCAAGCTAAAAACATAAACCACTCTGTCACTCTCTTAATATTATAAAGTACTAGTAAAGCCATTACAGTATCTTGTCAAGATATAATCACGAGTGAAACCCTCGTGTACTTTAAATGGCACACCCCTCCCAATTAGGTTTTCAAGACGCAGCATCCCCCGTAATAGAAGAACTCTTACATTTCCACGACCATACCCTGATAATCGTATTCTTAATCAGTACCCTAGTCCTTTACATTATCACAGTGATAGTAACAACTAAACTCACAAACAAATTTATTCTAGACTCTCAAGGAATCGAAATCATCTGAACAATCCTACCTGCTATCATTTTAATCTCAATCGCCCTCCCCTCTCTACGAATCCTCTATCTTATAGATGAAATCATTAACCCCCACCTCACAATTAAAGCAATTGGACACCAATGATACTGAAGCTATGAATATACTGATTATGAAAATCTAGAATTTGACTCTTACATAATTCAAACACAAGACCTAAGTCCTGGCCAATTCCGGCTCCTAGAAACAGATCACCGTATGGTCATCCCCATAGAATCCCCTATCCGTATTCTGGTATCAGCTGATGACGTCCTCCACTCATGGACTGTGCCCTCCTTAGGTGTAAAAATAGACGCCGTACCAGGACGACTTAATCAAACAGCCTTCCTTGTAACTCGCCCAGGGGTTTATTATGGTCAATGTTCAGAAATCTGCGGAGCTAACCATAGTTTTATACCAATTGTAGTAGAAGCTGTCCCTCTTCAACACTTCGAAAACTGATCTCTCTTGACATTAGAAGAAAGCTCATTAAGAAGCTAAAAGATATTAGCATTAGCCTTTTAAGCTAAAGATAGGTGACTTCTAATCACCCTTAATGAATGCCACAATTAAACCCTAACCCGTGATTTCTAATCCTTTTATTTTCATGAACTATTTTCTTAACCCTTCTTCCTAATAAGATTAATAAATATACCTTCACTAACAAACCAACAATCAACAAACTCTCCTCTCCTAAAACTGATAACTGAAACTGACCATGAACCTAAGCTTTTTTGATCAATTTATAAGCCCCTCCTTAATAAACATCCCCCTCCTAGTACTAGCTCTCACCCTTCCTTGACTTCTTTTCCCTTCCCTTACAAGCCGATGACTAAACAACCGTCTTATCACCTTACAAACCTGATTTATTGGACAATTTACTAATCAGCTTCTTTCACCAATTAACCCTAAAATACATAAATGAGCAATAATCTTTTGTTCCTTAATACTCCTACTCATAACTTTAAACCTATTAGGGCTATTACCCTATACATTTACCCCCACAACACAACTATCTTTAAATTTAGGACTAGCAGTCCCTCTTTGACTAGCCACAGTTTTAGTAGGAATAATTAACCAACCTACTACATCCCTAGGACATCTATTACCAGAAGGAACCCCAACTCTACTTATTCCTATACTAATTATCATCGAAACTATTAGCCTCATAATCCGCCCTATTGCCCTTGCAGTCCGACTAACAGCTAACCTAACAGCTGGCCATCTCTTAATACAACTCATCGCCACCGCAGCCTTCGTATTAATAAATACAATACCTGTAGTAGCTATATTAACTTCCCTCGTCCTATTCTTACTTACACTTCTTGAAGTAGCTGTAGCACTTATTCAAGCATACGTCTTTGTTCTACTTCTAAGTCTCTACCTACAAGAAAATACCTAATGACACACCAAGCACACGCATATCATATAGTAGATCAAAGCCCTTGACCTCTAACAGGAGCAGTTGCAGCCTTGTTAATAACATCAGGCCTAGCCACCTGATTTCATTACAACTCCTTTATTCTACTTTCCGTAGGACTCCTTCTACTAACTCTAACTGTAGTTCAATGATGACGAGATGTAATTCGAGAAAGCACTTTCCAAGGTCATCATACACCACCAGTCCAAAAAGGACTACGCTGAGGAATAATCCTTTTTATTACATCTGAAGTTCTATTCTTTCTGGGCTTCTTCTGAGCCTTTTACCACTCAAGTCTAGCCCCAACCCCTGAACTAGGCAACTGCTGACCCCCTACAGGCATTTCCCCCTTAGACCCATTTGAAGTACCCCTCCTTAATACCGCAATCCTCTTAGCCTCAGGAGTTACAATTACATGAGCCCACCACAGCTTAATAGAAGGCTCCCGAAAAGAGATGACACAGGCCCTCACTTTAACTGTAATTTTAGGAGTATATTTTACACTTCTTCAAGCAATAGAATATTATGAAGCCCCCTTCACAATCTCTGACGGAGTCTACGGTTCAACCTTCTTTGTCGCTACAGGCTTTCACGGACTTCATGTTATTATCGGTACTACCTTCCTTATAGTCTGCCTAATACGTCAAATCCAGTACCACTTCACCTCAATACACCATTTTGGCTTCGAAGCCGCAGCCTGATATTGACACTTCGTAGATGTTGTATGACTTTTCCTTTATGTATCAATCTATTGATGAGGCTCCTAGATCTTTCTAGTATAAATATTACAAGTGACTTCCAATCATTTAAACTTGGTTTAAACCCAAGGAAAGATAATGAATTTAATTATCCTAATCTTTACTGTGTGCTTCATATTATCTTTAATCCTAGCAACTATTGCCTTCTGACTTCCTCAATTTAAACCGGACGGGGAAAAGCTTTCCCCATATGAGTGCGGTTTTGATCCCCTGGGCTCTGCCCGTCTACCTTTCTCCCTCCGCTTTTTTTTAGTAGCAATTCTATTCCTTCTCTTCGACTTAGAAATTGCCCTCTTACTTCCCATTCCTTGAAGTAATCAACTACCCTCCCCAGTATTGACCCTAACTGCTGCCCTACTTATTATTATCCTTCTTACCATCGGCCTTATTTACGAATGAATCCAAGGAGGACTAGAATGGGCAGAATGGGTATTTAATCTAAAAAAGAAAACTGATTTCGACTCAGTAGATCGTGGCTAAAACCCACGAATACCTTATGACACCTTTACACTTTACATTCTCTTCAGCCTTTACATTAAGTTTTTTTGGTTTAACAATCCACCGAACCTATCTCCTATCCGCACTTCTCTGTCTAGAAGGAATGATATTAACACTATACATTGCTCTAGCTCTATGATCTGTTCAAAACAGCTCCTCCAACTACTTAATAAGCCCTTTAATTTTACTAGCTTTTTCAGCATGCGAAGCATGCACAGGCCTAGCCCTCTTGGTTGCTACCACCCGCACACACGGAAATAATTATTTACAAAACCTAAACCTCCTACAATGCTAAAAATCCTTATCCCCTCCTTCATATTAATAATCTTCACCTGATTTACCCCAAAAAAAGGGTTATGGATAATAACTACCTCTCACGCTTTCCTTATTGCTTCCATCTCATTAATCTGATTTAAATGAGATAACGAAACAAGCTGGACTTTTACTAATAACCTATTAGGAATTGACCCTTTATCTTCCCCCCTAATAATTTTAACCTGTTGACTATTGCCTCTGATAATAATAGCCAGTCAAAATCACCTGAAAACAGAACCAACCAATCGTCAACGATTATTTATTACACTACTTATTACCTTACAACTGTCCTTAGTTATAGCCTTCAGCTCTATAGAGCTAATCCTATTTTATATCATGTTTGAAACTACTCTTATCCCCACACTGATCCTTATTACCCGATGAGGAAATCAAAAAGAACGCCTTAATGCAGGTATTTACTTTCTATTTTATACCTTAACAGGATCTCTCCCTCTTCTTATTGCTCTTCTCACAATACAAAATTATGCCAACTCCCTATCAATAATTATATTACCCTTCTCCCAAAATCATACAAATGACTGAGCTAATATTTTATGATGAGCTGCCTGTCTTATTGCCTTCTTAGTAAAAATACCACTATATGGAGTACATCTTTGACTCCCCAAAGCCCATGTAGAAGCACCAATTGCCGGCTCCATGATTTTAGCAGCCATCCTTCTAAAATTAGGGGGCTATGGAATAATACGCATTATTATTATCCTAGACCCTCTAACCAAAGACTATGCCTACCCATTTATTGTTCTATCTGTATGGGGGGTAGTAATAGCAGGTTCTATTTGTTTACGTCAAACTGACCTAAAATCCCTAATTGCTTACTCCTCTGTAAGTCATATAGGCCTAGTAACTGCAGCCATCCTTATTCAAACACCATGAAGCTTTATAGGGGCCATAGTATTAATAATCTCACACGGACTGATTTCATCTGCCCTATTCTGTCTAGCCAATACTAATTATGAACGTGTCCACAGTCGTACCCTTCTTCTAGCCCGAGGACTCCAAACAATCCTCCCATTAATAGCAACCTGATGATTCCTAACCAATCTAGCCAACCTCGCTCTTCCTCCTTCTACTAATCTCGTAGGGGAATTAATAATCATAACCTCTTTATTCTCTTGGTCTGTCTGAACATTAATTCTAACTGGATTTGGGACCCTAATCACAGTTTGTTACTCTCTCTACATATTCTTAATAACACAACGAAGCTCCCCCTCTACCCATTTAACCTCTATTTCCCCAACCCATACACGAGAACATCTAATAATTAGCCTACACCTTATCCCTTCTGCCCTCCTTATCCTAAACCCTAATCTAATCCTAGGATGAACCTATAGGCATAGTTTTAACTAAAACAATAAATTGTGATTTTATAAATAAGAGTTAAACTCTCTTTACCTATCGAATAAGACTGAGGAGTCACCAAGAGCTGCTAATTCTTGAACCCATAGTTCAACTCTATGGCTTAATTAACTTCTAAAAGATAATAGTCATCTATTGGTCTTAGGAGCCAAAAATTCTTGGTGCAACTCCAAGTAGGAGTAATGAACTATATCTTCAACTTAAGCTACTTTATAATTTTACTTCTCCTCTTCTACCCTTTAATCCTACCTCTCTGCCAAAAAATCTTTGATAAAAACCTAGAAAGTCATACCAAATGAGCTATTAAATTAAGCTTCTTTATTAGCTTAATCCCTCTCACCCTCTTTATTGATCAAGGAGTTCAAACTATTATCACAAATATTTCATGAATCAACCTCCCCCTATTTAATATTAATCTTAGTTTCAAATTCGACATGTATTCAATTATATTTACATCTGTAGCCCTTTATGTAACATGATCTATTCTAGACTTTACATCCTGATATATAGCCTCCGACCCTAATATCAACCGCTTCTTTAAGTACCTCCTTCTCTTTCTAATTACAATAATTCTCCTAGTTACTGCCAACAATATATTTCAACTTTTCATTGGTTGAGAAGGGGTTGGTATCATATCTTTCCTCCTAATCGGCTGATGATACGGCCGAACTGATGCTAATACAGCTGCCCTACAAGCAGTAATCTATAACCGCATTGGAGATATCGGCCTTATCCTTAGTATAATCTGAATAGCTACTAACCTTAACTCCTGAGAAATAAATCAATTCATAATATTATCTAAAGATATCAACTTAACAATTCCTCTCCTAGGGCTAATCCTAGCTGCAATAGGAAAATCAGCCCAATTTGGTCTCCATCCTTGATTACCCTCCGCTATAGAAGGTCCTACACCTGTCTCGGCCCTACTTCATTCAAGCACAATAGTAGTGGCCGGCATTTTTCTTTTAGTCCGCCTAAATCCACTATTTCAAAATAATAAAGAAATATTAACTGTTTGCCTATGCTTAGGAGCATTAACGACCCTATTTACAGCAACCTGTGCACTTACCCAAAATGACATTAAAAAAATCATTGCCTTTTCTACCTCTAGTCAACTAGGATTAATAATAGTAACCATCGGTCTTAATCAACCCTACCTAGCTTTTCTCCATGTCTGTACCCACGCCTTCTTCAAAGCCATACTATTCTTATGTTCGGGCTCAATCATCCACAGCTTAAATAATGAACAAGATATCCGAAAAATAGGAGGCTTAAATAACATTCTACCTTTTACCTCCTCTTGCATAATATTAGGGAGTTTGGCCCTCACAGGCATACCATTTCTAGCCGGCTTCTTTTCTAAAGACGCAATCATCGAAGCCCTTAATACCTCCTACCTAAACGCCTGAGCCCTCATCCTAACCTTAATTGCAACCTCCTTCACCGCTATTTATAGCCTCCGACTAATCACCTTCACCATAATAGGAACCCCCCGTTTTCTCCCTATAACCCCTATCAATGAAAATCACAAACTACTTAAAAATCCTATCAAACGCTTAGCCTACGGAAGCATCCTCGCAGGCTTTATTATCACCTCAAATATCCCCCACAACAAAAATATAATTATAACTATACCCCTATTAATAAAACTTATAGCCTTACTAGTCACAATTGTGGGACTTTTACTAGCACTAGAACTAGCCAACCTAACAACAAAACAACTCAAGGTCCTCCCAAATATAAAAGCACACAACTTCTCTAATATACTTGGCTACTTCCCCTCAATCATCCACCGCTCTTTACCAAAAATTAACCTGAAATGAGGACAAACAATTGCCACACATACAATAGACCTTTACTGATACGAAAAAACAGGACCAAAAATAACAGAACTAAACCAAAAAATCATTAAAATCATCCACTCTCCACAAAAAGGGATAATTAAAACCTACTTAACTTTATCTCTCCTATCAATTATCACCCTACTTGTATTTTTTAACTTATCTTAAACCACCCGTAAAGCCCCCCGACTAAGCCCCCGAATTAATTCTAATACCACAAAAAGAGTTAAAAGAAGTACTCACCCCGCCAAAATTAATAATACAACCCCACTAGAATATATCAAAGAAGTACCAATCAAATCCCCCCGCCACAAGCTTAAACCACTAAACTCATCAACTCCTAATCAATTTATTACACTCCACCCCCCACAAAAATATACCGCCGCAACACTCACACCCAATACATATATGAATACATTAATTAATACAGACCAATCCAATCAACTCTCAGGATGAGGCTCAGCTGTCAAAGCAGCCGAATAAACAAAAACAACCAACATTCCCCCCAAATAAATTAAAAATAAAATTAAAGACAAAAAAGAAACACCATGACTAGCCAATAAACCACAACCCACAGCAGCGGATATAACTAACCCAAATGCAGCAAAATAAGGGGCAGGATTTGATGCCACTGCCACTAGCCCTATAATAAAACATATAAGTATTAAAATTACAAAATAAATCATTATTCTTATCTGGACTTCAACCAGAACTAATGACCTGAAAAATCACCGTTGTTAATTCAACTATAAAAACTTATGACCCAAAACCTCCGAAAAACCCACCCTATCCTAAAAGCTGTGAACAGTATATTAATTGACCTCCCTACCCCAACCAATATTTCTACATGATGAAATTTCGGCTCTCTTCTAGGCCTTTGTCTAATTACACAAATCGTAACAGGCTTATTCCTAGCTATACATTATACCTCAGATATCTCAACAGCCTTTTCCTCCGTTATTCATATCTGCCGAGATGTTAATTACGGATGACTTATACGTAATATTCATGCCAACGGAGCCTCTTTATTTTTTATTTGCCTTTATCTACACGTAGGCCGAGGTATTTATTATGGATCTTACTTATTTAAAGAACTATGAAATGTAGGAGTAATCCTACTTATCCTTGTAATAATAACAGCCTTCGTAGGATATGTACTGCCATGAGGACAAATATCCTTTTGAGGGGCCACTGTTATCACTAATCTCTTATCCGCTATCCCCTTCATCGGAAACCTATTAGTACAATGAATCTGAGGAGGATTTTCAATTGATAACGCCACCCTAACTCGTTTTTTTGCCTTCCACTTTGTACTCCCTTTTATCATTGCAGCTGCCACCGTCATCCATATTATCTTCCTACACGAAACAGGATCAAATAACCCCACAGGCCTTAATTCCGACTCAGACAAAATCTCCTTCCATCCCTACTTTATTTACAAAGATGCCCTAGGCTTCTCCTTTCTCCTTATCCTATTAATAACCCTTGCATTATTTACCCCGAACCTCCTAGGAGACCCTGAAAACTTCACCCCTGCCAACCCCCTAATTACACCCACCCATATTAAGCCAGAATGATATTTCCTATTCGCCTACGCCATCCTCCGTTCTATCCCTAATAAATTAGGAGGAGTCTTAGCTCTAATATTCTCACTACTAGTCCTCCTACTCCTCCCCTTTCTCCACACCTCCAAACAACGAACAAACATATTCCGACCAATAACACAAATCCTCTTTTGATTAATAGTCTCTAATATACTTATTCTAACTTGAATTGGAGGACAGCCCGTAGAAAACCCTTTCACCCTAGTGGGTCAAATCTCTTCAATTCTTTATTTTAGTCTCTTCCTTCTCATCTTCCCTTTAACTGGCTGATTAGAAAATAAACTACTCAATTGAAATTGTTATAGTAGCTTAAAATAAAGCACTGGTCTTGTAAACCAGAGACTGAAGGCTAAACCCCTTCCTAAAACATCATTTTAACCAAAATTTCAAAAATTATACTTTCTTTCAAACCCCCCTCCCAAATACCCTAATTGTACTATATTACCTAGGCTTCTCCACACAAACCCCTTATTTTATCCATAATAAACCCCCAAAAACCAAAATTTATCACTTAAAGCTTAAAATACAAGACTTTTTATGAATTTTACAAAAAGAGATACACACCCCAGGCTTTTCCACACCAAGACCCCTCGAAATCCTGTTAAATTATTAATAAATACTAAAAAACTCCATTTTTTAACCTAATTTCAAGGAAAAACAACAACAATTATTGCCCCTTCCCTTAGATCTTTATTTCATCCAACCTCTCCTCCTTATTCTAACTAAAGATTAAAATGCCAACAGAAAATTCTCCCATTTTTAATTTTTAACTATGACAAAATAAAATTAATAAACCAAGGACCTTTTTTAAAACAACTAAAAATGCCATTTTATAACCAAAAATTTCAAAAATTACACTTTCTTATCACCCCTCTCCTAAACTCCCTAATTAGACAATCAACCAGGCTCTTCCATATAAACCCCTTATTTTGTCAAATCCACAAAATAATACCCCTTCAAAAATCAAAATTTACCATTTTAAACCCAAAGTACAGAACTTTTTTATGAATTTTACAAAAAGAGATACTCACCCCAAGCTTTTCCACATCAAGACCCCTCGAAATCCTGTTAAATTATTAATAAATACTAAAAAACTCCATTTTTTAACCTAATTTCAAGGAAAAACAACAACAATTATTGCCCCTTCCCTTAGATCTTTATTTCATCCAACCTCTCCTCCTTATTCTAACTAAAGATTAAAATGCCAACAGAAAATTCTCCCATTTTTAATTTTTAACTATGACAAAATAAAATTAATAAACCAAGGACCTTTTTTAAAACAACTAAAAATGCCATTTTATAACCAAAAATTTCAAAAATTACACTTTCTTATCACCCCCTCTCCCAAACTCCCTAATTAGACAATCAACCAGGCTTTTCCACATAACCCCCTTATTTTTGTCAAAAAACCGCAAAATAACACTCCTTCAAAAATCAAAATTTACCATTTTAAACTCAAAGTACAGGGCTTTTTTATGAATTTTACAAAAAGAAACACATTAATTCTCCCAAACTTATACAAACCATAAACCCCTCGAAATCCTGTTAAACTATTAATAAATACTAAAAACTCCATTTTTTAACCTAATTTCAAGGAAAAACAACAACAATTATTGCCCCTTCCCTTAGATCTTTATTTCATCCAACCTCTCCTCCTTATTCTAACTAAAAATTAAAATGCCAACAGAAAATTCTCCCATTTTTAAATATGACAAAATAAAATTAATAAACCAAGGACTTTTTTAAAACAACTAAAAATGCCATTTTATAGCCAAAATTTCAAAAAAATTACACTTTCTTATCCCCCTCTCCTAGACTCCCTAATTAGACAATCAACCAGGCTTCTCCACATATACCCCTTATTTTTGTCAAAAAACCGCAAAATAACATTCCTTCAAAAATCAAAATTTACCATTTTAAACTCAAAGTACAGGGCTTTCTTATGGATTTTACAAAAAGAAACACATTAATCCTCCCAAACTTATACAAACCAAAACCCCTCGAAATCCTGTTAAATTATTAATAAATACTAAAAAACTCCATTTTTTAACCTAATTTCAAGGAAAAACAACAACAATTATTGCCCCTTCCCTTAGATCTTTATTTCATCCAACCTCTCCTCCTTATTCTAACTAAAGATTAAAATGCCAACAGAAAATTCTCCCATTTTTAATTTTTAACTATGACAAAATAAAATTAATAAACCAAGGACCTTTTTTAAAACAACTAAAAATGCCATTTTATAACCAAAAATTTCAAAAATTACACTTTCTTATCACCCCTCTCCTAAACTCCCTAATTAGACAATCAACCAGGCTCTTCCATATAAACCCCTTATTTTGTCAAACCCACAAAATAATACCCCTTCAAAAATCAAAATTTACCATTTTAAACCCAAAGTACAGAACTTTTTTATGAATTTTACAAAAAGAGATACACACCCCAAGCTTTTCCACATCAAGACCCCTCGAAATCCTGTTAAATTATTAATAAATACTAAAAAACTCCATTTTTTAACCTAGTTTCAAGGAAAAACAACAACAATTATTGCCCCTTCCCCTCTCCTCCTTACTCTAACTAAAAATCATAAATGCCAACAGAAAATTCTCCCATTTTTAATTTTTAAATATGACAAAATAAAATTAATAAACCAAGGACTTTTTTAAAACAGCTAAAAATGCCATTTTATAGCCAAAATTTCAAAAAATTACACTTTCTTGTCACCCCCTCTCCTAGACCCCCTAATTAGACAATCAACCAGGCTTCTCCACATATACCCCTTATTTTTGTCAAAAAACCCCTCAAAAAAACCGCAAAAAACACCCCTTCAAAAAAATCAAAATTTACCACCTAAAGCTCAAAGTACGGGACTTTTTCATGAATTTTGAAGCACAATATTTGCGAAAAACCACCTCTGCCCTCAAAAAAGAGACAAAAAAATGACCCCTCCAGGCTCTTCCGTACCGACACCCCTCAGATTCCTGTTAAACACTTGTCACCAATTCAGGGACAGCCTTAAAAACCCCTCCTTTTTTAATACCTATTCAAGGAAAGACATTAGCAATTACCACCCCTTCCCTTGAGTATCTATCTTACCCAATTTCCCGTCATTTCTTCTCAATAACCTAATTAAAGAATTAAAAATCAAGCGGAAAAAACCCCCCAAAAACCCCCCAAAAAGACAAAATCTGAAACATAAAATCCAGGGCCTCTTAAAAACAATAAAATTTCCAAAATCAAAAATTTTAAAAAAAAACCCTTTTTAGACCCTATCTCCTAAACACCCTGATATAGCACTTATAGTCTCCTCCCGTCTATGCCTCAAAAAAAAACACGAAAAATGACCCAAAAAAAACCCAAAAATCACCAAAAAGGCCTCACCTAACGCCCAAACCCTAGGGCTCCCACGCCATTTTTCAAATGCAACACATCTCCAATTACAGACAGCCCCTGAAAACGAGACAAAAAAACCGCTTTCCCAGTCTCTGCCACCTGATTTTGCGCCACACACTCTGGCGATTTCTATTTAACAGCCTAAATTTCGCATTTTCATCAATTTTACCCCTTTGACCCCTCTCCTCTATACTTAAAAGCCGGGACCTACTGACTTACCGGAACTTTTCCAGCCACAAAAAAGTTTTTTGGGCCCCTGCATTTATAAAAGACCCTACTTTTAGCCAGGCTCTTCCCCCCGTATTTTTCGTGTCTCCTTTGACCCTGATTTTCTATCTTTTTTTTACCCCTTTTAAAAAAGACCCCATTAAACTATCATTCAGATTCGTTACTAAAACCCGGACTTATTCATTCAAAACTCATATTTGCTTGTATTTAAGGACAACCTTAAAATTA